TGTTTCTCCTTAATTTTATTTTCATTTTGAATCTACTCCTTCGAAGAAAAGAAAATAAGTCTCTTGAAATTTGGAACCTCCGATTGTATCCGAACGAGAGGAATGTTGAAAAGTCACTACGAACCCGAAACATACCATTGGAAAGTGATTCAGTAATTAAACCTTCATGAATCCATTTTTGTTCTTTCATTCCGGGTAACCCCTTTAATTATCAACTCATGGAGTAGGAGTGATATTAGACAACCCTTCCTCTTTTTTCAAAAAAAAAAATAGGAAGTTTTCCTACGGATGCAATTCGTAGATCATAAAGATCACCATATATATAACAAAATTTCTCCCCCGATTCCTTCTAGTCGAGCCTCTCGGTCTGTCATTATACCTCGAGAAGTCGAAAGAATTACAATACCCATTCCTCCTAAAATCCTAGGAATTCGTTGATGGTTGGAATAGATTCGTAGGCCGGGTCGGCTGATACGTTTTAAAACAGTTCTATATGGCCCTTTTCTATTCCTTCTATGTCGCAGAGTTGAAACCAAGAAATATTTCTTGCTTACTCGATGTTTTCTCACATTTTCGATAAAGCCTTCGCGTAGAAGTATTTTAACAATGTTTTCAGTGATATTTGTAGATGCTATTCGAACCGTTCCTTTTTTATCCATGTCAGCATTTCGTATAGAAGTTATTATTTCGGCAATAGTGTCCCTACCCATGATGAACTATAATTATTGGTGCCTCCGGGTTTTTATATAATCAGCATGCTCTACTCTTTTTTTTTCATGAATTATTAAAGGTATATGCGTGAGAAACAATCTACTAATGCATTCTACTAATTAATGGAATCTAATTCAGTTCAGATATCTTACTATGAACCTCCCTTTTTTTATGTTTTATTATGTTTTCATCTATTAGTATTTATTTAGAATCTATTTATAATACCTCAGGAGCTAATGAGACTATTTTAGTAAAATTCAACTGTCTCAATTCCCGAGCGATCGCACCAAAAACTCGAGTTCCTTTGGGATTTCCTTCTTGATCAATGACAACTGCTGCATTGTCATCATATTGTATTATCATACCATTGTCACGTTTGAGTTCTTTACATGTACGTACAATTACAGCTCTGATCACTTCTGATCTTTGTAGAGGCATATTGGGAACTGCTTCTTTGATTACAGCAACAATAACGTCACCAATATGAGCATATCGGCGATTACTAGCTCCTATGATTCGAATACACATTAATTCTCTAGCCCCGCTGTTGTCCGCTACATTTAAATAGGTCTGAGGTTGAATCATATCATTCTTATTATTTTTCTCTTTTTTCTTTCAATGCTAACTAACTAAAGGGCGAAGAAAAAAAGAAGAAAGATTGTTTGTCCAGAAATAAAAAAACTGCGGTTTTTTCATCACAAGGCCCCTTTCCTTTCGTTCCATATCCCTATCCCGCAATAACGAATTGAGTTCGTATAGGCATTTTGGACGCAGCTATAGAAATAGCTTCTCTGGCTACAATTTCTGATACTCCACCCATTTCATAAAGTATTCGACCCGGTTTAACGACGGATACCCAATATTCGGGAGATCCTTTCCCCGAACCCATACGTGTTTCGGTAGGCCTTACTGTAACAGGTTTGTCTGGAAATATACGTACCCATATTTTTCCACCACGACGCGCATATCGTGCCATGGCTCGTCGCCCCGCTTCTATTTGTCTAGATGTGATCCAAGCGGGTTCAAGTGCCTGAAGGGCGTATCCGCCGAAACAAATTCGATTGCCTCGATAAGATATTCCCTTCATTCTTCCTCTATGTTGTTTACGAAATCTGGTTCTTTTGGGGTTATAGTTGATGGTTGTTTCTCAATGCCATCTCTACTGCAGAACTGGACATGAGAGTTTCTTCTCATCCAGCTCCTCGCGAATGAAACGATTAAATAATATTGTATATATTTTGAATTGAATGACTAATGAATCATGGAATTTTTTGAGATATAATCTGTCACGTACACGTAGGAATAAAATAAAATGATAAATTCCATTTTATAATTAATGAATCTTCATTTATTTTTACCTTTATTTTATTTATTTTTATTGAATTGCCCAAAACTTAGCAATCCAGTAAGGCTTTCGCGGGCGAATATTTGCTCTTTCAACATCCCTTTCATTCGTAGGGGCGTTCCATGACCTATCAGAATAAATGAATTGGTTCTTGGCTCGTTCCGCCATCCCACCCAATGAATCATTAGGATTCGTTTTCAAGGGAATCTTCCTCAGTCACAGGTTCTGTCGTTCCCATCGCTTCTCGATTAATGACTAGGCCCGAACTCTGCAATGGAGCTCCTAATAAAATTTGTTCCTGAATCAATCTTCTCAGTCTTTATTGACTCGGCGCTCTTTATTCTTTTTTATTTTTCGTATAAATTGTATTCATATTCATCGAATCTAATTATTCATTATGGACGAATACATTAATGCTTTATTACATTGCCTTTTATAAGATAGTTCATAGACCATACATATTGGAATCATATATCATTGCTATTCTTTTTCTTTCTTTCTCTCACCCCTCCATTTATCCATATCCCTTTGTTTTTGCTTCACAACCTTATAGATTGATTTTTCTTTTATGTAAAAAAAAATGCTTCAGTTGCTACAACAATATGATCAATACATCATATAGCGACTGGTTCCTTGGATCCAGATAATACGAAGCAATGAGCTGGTTATTAGTTATATAGTTATTAGTTCATACTAGGGGATGGCCCTTTGTTTTTTAATCCTAACCTAACTCTAAATAAAAAACCAACGAGTCACACACTAAGCATAGCAATTATATGGAGATGGAGTCAATCGAATTGTTATTCAACCCTATAGAATTAAGAATTCGAAAAAATTCTCATTTTTTTGATTGAACGGAAAAAAATGAACGAGTTTGTGATTTTTTATTCAATTGCCGGATGGATGGAACAGAAAGACAACGAAAGGCCCATTATTCCTCGTCTGCAAATATCCAAATTTTGATTCCTAATGCCCCATAGATAGTTCGAACTGTATAGGAACAATAATCAATTTTGGCTCGAATGGTTTGTAGGGGAACCCTACCTTCTCTGATCCATTCGACACGTGCTATTTCCTTTCCGTCGATACGCCCTGCAATTTGTACTTGAATTCCCTTTGTATCTGCTTTTTCAGTTAATTCAATAGCTTTTTTCATTGCCTTTCGAAACGAAACTCTATTCTTTAATTGTTCGGCTATAAATTCTGCAAGAATATTAGGTTGTCCATACGGTTTTTCAACTCTTGTGATAGCAATGTTAAGTTTTTGGTTCACAGAATTAAATTCTTTTTGTGCATTGCTCTGTAATTCTTCAATTCCTCGCGGGCTGCCCTCTATGAACAATTTGGGGAATCCCATATATATTATGACCTGGATCAGATCGATTCTTTTTTTAATCTTTATGCGTGCAATTCCCTCGGCACCCGAGGATATTTTCCTATTTTTTTGTACATAATTCTTGATACAATCCTGTATTTTTTGATCTTCCTGGAGACCCTCGGAATAACTTTTTGGTTGTGCAAACCAAACAGAATGATGACTTTGGGTTGTACCAAGTCGGAAACCGAGTGGATTTATTTTTTGTCCCATAGCACCTCGCTATCTCTATAAGGCCATATCATTTCTCTATTAGCCCACGTCATTCTGTTACGATATAGCATATGATCCATCATATATAGATACCTCTCTCTGACATCTTTATACTTATCTTTATATACCCATCCATATTTTCTTAACCATATGAAATAGTTTTTCTCTTTAGATGTATCTTTCAATACAATAGTTATATGACAGGTGGGTCTTTTTATCGGATAACTACGTCCTCGGGCTCGGGGTTTTAACTTTTTCATGCTAGTACCTTCATTAACTTCGGCTTGACTAATGATTAAAGCCGTTTCGTTGAATCCCATATTGTGACTAGCATTTGCTGCTGCAGAATAAACTAATTTTAAAATGGGATAACACGCTCGATAAGGCATGAGTTCTAGTATCATAAGTGTTTCCTCGTAGGGACGCCCACGAATCTGATCAATTACTCTTCGCGCTTTATGAGCAGACATACGTATATGTTGACCTAAAGCGTATACTTCTACATCTGGGTCACTCTTTATCATAAGGTTCACCTCCCACCAATAAACGATGAGCACCCATATCCACTTTATTAATTAATATATTAACGACGAGATTTATTATCGTTTCTCGCATGCCCCCGGAAATTCAGAGTAGGTGCAAATTCTCCCAATTTGTGACCTACCATACGATCTGTTATATAAATAGGCAAATGTTCCTTTCCATTATGAATAGCAATTGTATGGCCGATCATTGTGGGTATAATGGTAGATGCCCGGGACCAAGTTACGATTGTATCTTTTTCTGCCCTCGTGTTGAGCTTCGCAATTTTTATCAATAAATGATTAGCTACAAAAGGATTTTTTTTTAGTGAACGTGTCACAGCTAATTACTCCTTTTTTTTTGTAAAGATGAGGAAACATATTCTA